CACGTCATGGACATCCTGCCTTTCTATGTTCAATAGACGTGTATGTAACTATTGAGAGTGAAGATATTATGCACAATGTGCGTATTCCGTCCAAAAGTTTTCTTTTAGTTCAAAATGATCAATATGTAGAATCAGAGCAAGTAATTGCTGAGATGCGCGCAGGAACAGCCACTTTGAGTGTTAAAGAGAAGGTTCGAAAACATATTTATTCTGATTCAGAGGGCGAAATGCATTGGAATACCGATGTATATCATGCATCGGAATTTACATATGGGAATGTTCATCTCTTACCAAAAACAAGTCATTTATGGATCTTATTAGGGGAGCCATGGAGATCCAGTCTCGTCTCCCTTTCGATTCACAAGGATCAAGATCAAATGAACGCTCATTCTCTTTCTAGAAAACGAAGATCTATTTCTAACCCCTCAGGAACTACTAATCAAGTGAGACCAAAATTCTTTAGGTTAGAGTGTTCTGGGAAAAGGGGGGGTGGGATTCCTAATTCTTCAGAACGTAATCGAATCATAACGGGTCTTTGTAATCTCAGATATACGACCATTCTCGACGCGAATTCTGATTTATTGGCAAAGCGGCGAAGAAATAGATTCATCATCCCACTCCAAACGATTCAAGAACGCGAGAACGAACTAACACCCTCTTTGGGGATCTCAATTGAAATACCAATCAATGGGATTTTCCGTAAAAACAGTATTCTTGCCTATTTCGATGATCCGCAATATAGAAGAAAGCACTCGGGAATTACTAAATATGAACCAGTCGAAATGCAGTCAATCGTCAAAAAAGAGGATTTCATTGAGTATGGGGGAGTCACGGAATTAAAGCCAAAAGAACCAATCAAAGTCGATCGATTTTTTTTTATTCCCGAGGAAGTGCATCTCTTACCCGAATCTTCTTCGATACTGGTACGAAACAATAGTATTATTGGAGGAGATACACCAATCACTTTAAAGACAAGAAGTCGAGTGGGCGGCTTAGTCCGAGTGGAGAGAAAAAAAAAAAGAATTGAACTTAGAATCTTTCCTGGAGATATCCATTTTCCTGGAAAGACAGCAAAGATCTCCCAACATAGTGGCGTTTTGATACCACCAAGAACAGGAAACAAAAATTCCAAGGAAGACAAAAAATGGCTCTATATCCAACGGCTCACACTTACCAAGAGAAACTATTTTGTTTTAGTTCGACCTGTAATCACATACAAAATAACGGATGGGATAAATTTAGTAAGACTTTTACCCCCGGATAGACTGCAAGAAAGGGATAATGTACAACTTCAAATTGTCAATTATATCTTTTATGGAAACGGCACGCTAATTCGGGCAAGTTCGGAGACAGGTATTCAATTAGTTCGGACTTGTTTAGTATTGAATTGGGACCAAGACAAAAAAAGTTCTTCTAGCGACGAGGCCCGTGCTTCCTTTGTTGAAATAAGGACAAATGGTTTGATTCAAGATTTTCTAAGAATCGACTTAGCAAACTCGCCTATTTCGTATACTATAAAAAGGAATGATCTATCGGGTTCAGGGTTGATCTCCGAGAGTGAATCAGATCGCACCAGGATCAACCCTTTTTCTTCCATTTATTCCTATTCCAGAGCAAGGATTCTTGAATCCCTTACCCAACATCAAGGAACTATCCATACGTTGTTGAATCAAAATAACGAATGCCAATCTTTGATAATTTTGTCAGCATCCAATTGTTCTTGTTCGCGACTAGGTCCATTCAACGCTGTAAAGTCTCCCGATGTGATAAAAGAATTCAGTCACAAGGACCCCCTAATTTCAACTAGGAAATTGTTGGGTCCTTTAGGAACAGATCTTCAAATTGCGAATTTTTATTCATTTTCACATTTAATAACTTCTAATCAGATCTTGGTAACTAACTATTTTCAACTTGACAATTTGAAACCGACTTTTCAAGTACTTCAATATTTTTTAATGGATGAAAATGGGAAAATTGTGAAGCCCGATCCGTGCAAGAACATCATTTTGAATCCATTTGAGTTAAATTGGGATTTTTTGCATTACACTTGTTGTGAAAAGTCATCTACAATCATTAGTCTTGGGCAGTTTATTTGTGAAAATGTACGGATAGCCAAAAAAGGACCGCATCTAAAATCGGGTCAAGTTCTAATTGTTCAAGTTGACTCTGTAATAATACGATCGGCTAAGCCCTTTTTGGCTACCCCCGGGGCAACTGTGCATGGTCATTTTGGGAAAATGCTTTCTAAAGGAGATACATTAGTTACATTTATCTATGAAAAATCAAGATCTGGTGATATAACGCAAGGTCTTCCAAAAGTGGAACAGGTGTTAGAAGTGCGTTCAATTGCTTCAATATCAATGAATCTCAAAAAGAGGGTGGAGGGTTGGAACAAATGTCTAATAAGAATTCTTGGAATTCCTTGGGGATTCTTGATTGGTGCTGAGCTAACTATAGTGCAAAGTCGTATCTCTTTAGTTAATAAGATCCAAAAGGTTTATCGATCCCAGGGCGTGCAGATACATAATAGGCATATTGAAATTATTGTCCGTCAAATAACCTCCAAAGTGTTGGTTTCAGAAGACGGACTGTCTAATGTTTTTTTACCCGGAGAACTCGTTGGATTGTTGCGAGCGGAACGAATGGGACGCGCTTTGGAAGAAGCGATCTGTTACCGAGCTGTCTTATTGGGAATAACTAGAGCGTCTCTGAATACTCAAAGTTTCATATCTGAAGCGAGTTTTCAGGAAACTGCTCGAGTTTTAGCAAAAGCGGCTCTCCGGGGTCGTATCGATTGGTTGAAAGGCCTGAAAGAGAACGTTGTTCTGGGGGGAATGATACCGGTTGGTACTGGATTCAAAGGCAAAGGATTAGTGCACCCTCCAAGGCAACATAAGCATCTTCCCTTGGAAATAAAAGAGAAGAATCTATTCCAGGGGGAAATGAGAGATATTTTATTTCACCACAAAACCTTATTTGATTCTTTCCTTTCAAAGAATTTCCACGATACATCAGAACAATCATTTCTAGTATTTAATAATTCCTAAGAGCAGATTCATCCTTTTGATTTTAAAAGGATCTATATTTGGATTTGATCCAGTCATTTGATTTGGTAAGAGTAATCAAAATAATAATGAATAGAAAAGAAGAATGGCTTGGCCCTGTCTTTCGGGCCAATCTCTGGTAGAAGGGAAGGTTCCATCGGAACAATTTTTTTTTCAGGGTACCTCGTCTCTTTTTGTTTTTTTTTTTCAAAAAACAAAAAGAGGGAGGAGTATGGGGAGAAATGACAAGAAGATATTGGAACATAAATTTGGAAGAGATGATGGAAGCGGGAGTTCATTTTGGCCATGATATTCGAAAATGGAATCCTAAAATGGCACCTTATATCTCTGCAAAGCGTAAAGGTAGGCATATTACAAATCTTATTAAAACTGCTCGTTTTTTATCAGAAACTTGTGATTTGGTTTTTGATGCAGCCCGTAGGAAAAAACAATTCTTAATTGTTGGCACTAAAAAAAAAGCAGCTGATTCAGTATTACGGGCTGCAATAAGGGCTCGGTGTCATTATGTTAATAAAAAATGGCTCAGCGGGATGTTAACGAATTGGTCGACTACAGAAACGAGACTTCAGAAGTTTAGAGACTTGAGAACCAAACAAAAAACAGGAAGATTGGATCGTCTTCCGAAACGAGATGCGGCCATCTTGAAAAGACAATTATCTCACTTGCAAAGATATCTTGGCGGGATTAAATATATGACAGACTTACCCGATATTGTAATCGTTGTTGATCAGCACGAAGAATATACGGCCCTTCGGGAATGTATCACTTTAGGAATTCCAACAATTTGTTTAATCGATACAAATTGTGACCCCAATCTCGCCGATATTTCGATTCCAGCGAATGATGATTCTATCTCTTCCCTCCGATTTATTCTTAACAAATTAGTATTTGCAATTCGTGAGGGCCGTTCTGAGTCTCTAAGAAATCCGTAATTAATAAGAATAAAAAGAACTTATGTCGGTTCGGAACCCTCATAGATTTATCGAATCGCTTACTATTTCTGAATCTCAAAAACGAGATAAAAAGAACTGGGCTATAGAGTGTGATTAGTTGGTATTCCAAATATACGATTCAATGTAGTTAAGTCAAGAAAAAGATGGTTGAATCAAAATAATTGCGTTTAAAGTTTTCTTTTTGTCAGAGAGCAATATGAATCTTTTATCAGGTTCCACCAACATACTAAAAGGGTTATACGAGCTATCCGGTGTGGAAGTAGGTCAACATTTCTATTGGAAAATCGGGGGTTTCCAAGTTCACGGCCAAGTACTGATTACTTCGTGGGTTGTAATTGCTATCTTATTAGGTTCCGCTGCGCTAGCTGTTCGGAAACCACAAACCATTCCGACCGGCGTTCAGAATTTCTTCGAATATGTCCTTGAATTCATTCGAGATGTGAGTCAAACTCAAATTGGAGAAGAATATGGCCCTTGGGTTCCTTTTATTGGAACTATGTTTCTCTTTATTTTTGTTTCTAATTGGTCGGGCGCTCTTTTACCTTGGAAAATCATACAATTACCTCACGGGGAGTTAGCCGCACCCACGAATGATATAAATACTACGGTTGCTTTGGCTTTACTCACGTCAGTGGCATATTTCTATGCGGGTCTTACTAAAAAAGGGTTAGCTTATTTCGGGAAATATATTCAACCAACTCCAATCCTTTTACCTATTAACATCTTAGAAGATTTCACAAAGCCCTTATCACTTAGTTTTCGCCTGTTTGGAAATATATTAGCTGATGAATTAGTAGTTGTTGTTCTTGTTTCGTTAGTACCTTTAGTGGTTCCTATCCCTGTCATGTTCCTTGGATTATTTACAAGTGGTATCCAAGCTCTTATTTTTGCAACTTTAGCCGCGGCTTATATAGGTGAATCCATGGAGGGCCACCATTGACTAGTTTTCGAAAGAGTCTTTTTTTTCGCTTCGACGAAGGAA